AGGCTTCATACGAGAAACAGCTTTTTTTCAACACCCCTAGTTAATAACCCCTATTGATTGGATTTATATGCCGGAATATTCAAATGATTTTTATCGAACGACTATTCATCTATTGTATTTTCATGTAAATGACTATTCATCTATTGTATTTTCATGTAAATTAGGGGCAAGAAAGTTCTATGGAAAAATGGTGGTTTGGTTCGCTCTTGTTTAGCGGGGAGTTAGAATACGGGCGTAGGCTAAATAAATCAATGGCCGGTTTTGGTCCTTTTGAAAATATTGAAAATACCAGTGTAAGTGAAGATCCAATTATAGATGATATGTATAAAGACGTGTCTAATTGTAGTGACAAGTCTAATTACAGTAATGTTGATCATTTAGTCGGCGGCGGATCCATTCGGAATTTAATATCGGATGAGACTTTTTTCGTTATGGATAGTAATAAGGACGGTTATTCCATATATTTTGATATTGAAAATAAAAATTTTGAGATTGAAACCGACCATTCTTTTTTAAGTGAACTAAAAAGTTCGTTTTATAGTTATCAGACTTCGATTTATATGAATAATGCAACTAAAAGTGACGATAATAGCCACGACCGTTACGTATATGATTCTAATTATAGTTGGAATAATCACATTACTAGTTGCATTGACAGTTATCTTCGGTCTCAAATTTGTATTGATAGTTATATTTTAAGCAATAGTAACAATTACAGCGATAGTTACATTTATAGTTACATTTGTGGCGAAAGCAGAAATAGTAGTAAAAGCGGGAGTTCCAGTATCAAAACTACCAAAGACGGTAGTGATTTAACTATAAGATCTAATAATTTAAATGTAACTCAAAAATATAGGCATTTGTGGATTCAATGTGAAAATTGTTATGGATTAAATTATAAGAAATTTTTAAAATCCAAAATGAATATTTGTGAACAGTGTGGATGTCATTTGAAAATGAGTAGTTTCGATAGAATCGAACTTTCGATTGATCCGGGTACTTGGGATCCTATGAATGAAGACATGGTCTCTCTGGATCCCATTGAATTTCATTCGGAAGAGGAACCTTATAAAGATCGTATTGATTCTTATCAAAAAAATACAGGATTAACTGAGGCTGTTCAAACAGGCACAGGTCAATTAAATGGTATTCCCGTAGCAATTGGGGTTATGGATTTTCAGTTTATGGGGGGTAGTATGGGATCCGTAGTAGGTGAAAAAATCACACGCTTGGCTGAGTATGCTACTAATAAACTTTTACCTCTTATTCTAGTGTGTGCTTCCGGAGGAGCCCGCATGCAAGAAGGAAGTTTGAGCTTAATGCAAATGGCTAAAATATCTTCCGCTTTATATGATTATCAATCAAATAAAAAGTTATTTTATGTCGCAGTCCTTACATCCCCTACCACAGGTGGGGTGACGGCTAGTTTTGGTATGTTGGGAGATATCATTATTGCTGAACCCAACGCTTACATTGCATTTGCAGGTAAAAGAGTAATTGAACAAACATTGAATAAGACAGTACCCGAGGATTCACAAGTGGCTGAATATTTATTCCATAAGGGCTTATTCGATCCAATCGTACCACGTAATCCTTTAAAGGACGTTCTGAGTGAATTATTTCGACTACATGCTTTCTTTCCTTTGGATCAAACTTAGATTAAATAGAGCTGTAGAGTATAGTCTTAATTTTTAATTTATTTTTTTATTTTAAAAAATAAAACGGAATAAATTTTTTGAAATGAAAATTATTAACTTATAAGACAAGAGTACGAAACTAACCAATAATATTAATAATCAAAGGGTGGATTATCATACATATATTTCGTGTAGAAACGTGTAGAAAGGTGAATAAAATAAGTCCGTTTATTTACATATTATTTACATATTTTTATTGAATTTTTTTAATAAATACTTATTAAAAAAATTCAATAAAACATATACTTATATATTCCTTATTTAGGTATATACTCACTTAGGTATACTTAATATTAATTAATATTAATATAATATTTAGTATAATATAATAATTATATATATATAATATATAAATGTAATTATTATATATGAATTTTAAAATATCTTTTTAACAATATAAGGTTAAAATAAAAATATTAATATAAAACAATAAATAAAAATAAAAGGTACAAATATTAAATCGAGGTACCCACTCAATGATAACTCTCAACAATTTTCCCTCCATTTTTGTGCCTTTAGTGGGCTTAGTATTTCCGGCAATTGCAATGGTTTCTTTATCTCTTCATGTTCAAAAAAACAAGATTTTTTAGATACTGTAGGGATAACTCTTATCCATTTTTTTTTTTTTTTCAAAGCAGATTACTTTGATTATACCACCCCTATCTATTTAGTAGAATAGGGTATAACATGTGGCTTCTTTCGAGCATAAGCTCTTATGTATGCGTAAACATGATATAAGGGTAAACTAAATGGATTATAACAATTTTCAAGCGGATCCGTAGCGAGAAGAATTTAGGAAATGTAAAGTCAATATATCTATCTCTATGTGGATACCTACAGGAAATCGTATGAAAGAAATGTTTTAGTTTGGATCTAAGTAATTCGATTCATTTTTCTAAAATAAAAGGTCCATATCGTAGTAATGCTGGTTGATGAGAGTTACTTCGGAAACAAAAAAAGTAAAATAAATTTTATTTTTGTTATTCTTCCAATTACAATAAAATGCAACTAGGTCTAGTGAGAGTATGAGTTGGCGATCAGAACGTATATGGATAGAACTTATAGCGGGATCTCGAAAAATAAGTAATTTCGGTTGGGCCCTCATTCTTTTTTTAGGTTCATTAGGGTTTGTATTGGTTGGAACCTCGAGTTTTTTTGGTAGGAATTTTATATCTTTACTTCCTTCTCAGCAAATAAATTTTTTTCCGCAGGGGATCGTGATGTCTTTCTATGGGATCGCGGGTCTCTTTATTAGCTCCTACTTGTGGTGCACAATTTTATGGAATGTAGGTAGTGGTTATGATCGATTCGATATAAAAGAGGGCATAGTGTGTATTTTTCGTTGGGGATTTCCTGGAAAAAACCGTCGCATATTCCTGCGATTCCTTATGAAAGATATTCAGTCCATCAGAATAGAAAATAAAGAAGGTCTTTTTGCTCGTCGGGTCCTTTATATGGAAATCAGAGGCCAGGGGGCCATTCCCTTGACGCGTACTGATGAGAATTTGACTCCACAAGAAATTGAGCAAAAAGCTGCTGAATTAGCCTATTTCTTGCGCGTACCAATTGAAGTATTTTGAAAAAAGTAACTGAAAACGAAATCTTTTGCAAGAGGGAAAAAACTCAAGAATCCTCCTTTTTTTTCTATACCATAACTTAACGTAACGGAAGTTTGTTCTGAATGCCTATTCAAGCCAAACTAAACGTATACGAAGCAACCCTAAAACGAAAATTTTTGTGTCTATCATTTTTTTTTTTTTGAAATATTTGATATTTTATTTAATAGAACGGCAGTTCTTTCATCTCCAAATCCAACTAATATTAATTTGTAACTTGAAGTGGGCTCTTTTTTATTCTATTTCTGTATTCTTTCTAGATTCAAGGACTAACCTAACCGCTCTACTGCACCACAAATAAAAACCTCGAAATAGATTAATGGGCTCGATGACTTGGGATATAACTTATGCTTGATAGAAATATTAGTATCATATAAAGTCGACGCATGGGGTGAGTTCATTAAAACTTCAAAAATTCACAGACGAAAAAATGGCAAAAAAGAAAGTATTAATTTCCCTTCTATATCTTGCATTTCTAGTATTTTTGCCTTGGTGGATCTCTCTCTCATTTAAAAAAAGTCTGGAATCTTGGATTACTAATTGGTGGGATATTAGGCAATCCGAAATTTTTTTGAATGATATTCAAGAAAAGGGTATTATAAAAAAATTCATAGACTTAGAGGAACTCCTTCGTTTGGAGGAAATGATAAAGGAATACCCAGAAACGCATTTACAAAAGTTTCGCGTCGAAATCTACAAAGAAACGACCCAATTGATCAAGATGCACAATGAGGATCGTATCCATACAATTTTACACTTCTCGACAAATATAATATGTTTCGTTATTCTAAGTGGTTATTCTATTCTAGGTAATGAAGAACTTGTTATTCTTAACTCTTGGGTTCAAGAATTCCTATATAACTTAAGCGACACAATAAAAGCTTTTTCTATTCTTTTATTAACTGATTTATGTATAGGATTCCATTCGCCCCACGGTTGGGAATTAATGATTGGCTCTGTCTACAAAGATTTTGGATTTTCTCATAATGATCAAATTATATCCGGTCTTGTTTCTACTTTTCCAGTCATTTTAGATACAATTTTTAAATATTGGATCTTTCGTTATTTAAATCGTGTATCTCCTTCACTTGTGGTGATTTATCATTCAATGAATGACTGAAAATTATCGAACGGCCCAATTATAATATTTGTTACTTTGTACATAAGCAAAACACTCAAAATTGTACCTATTCTTTCTACCCAGTAAAGGGGTTTCTCCAATATTTCAGAAAAATTATTTCAGTAAATACCAAAATTATAGATAGGGAACTCGACTAGCGACCTATCTAATTTTATTGTAGAAAATTTCGGGATCAATGATTGGACCATGCAAACTAAAAAAACCTTTTCGTCGATAAAGAAAGAGATTAATCGATCCATTTCCCTATCGCTCATCATATATATAATAACTCAGGCACCCATTTCAAATGCCTATCCCGTTTTTGCACAGCAGGGTTATGAAAATCCACGAGAAGCAACGGGCCGTATTGTATGTGCCAATTGCCATTTAGCTAATAAACCCGTGGATATCGAGGTTCCACAAGCGGTACTTCCGGATACTGTATTTGAAGCAGTTGTTCGAATTCCCTATGATCTGCAAGTGAAACAAGTTCTTGCTAATGGTAAAAAAGGGGCTTTAAATGTGGGGGCTGTTCTTATTTTACCCGAGGGATTTGAACTAGCCCCG